GTTCCCATAGTTGAGGACAACGGTGGTTTTTCAGACCGCTGGCCTTGGGTAGAACCAAGTGGGAACTATGACCTATTTTGTTCTCTTTTTAGGGGTGTGTTTTATTTTGGGGGCTTTGGCAGTGGCGTCCAATCCTTCTCCTTATTATGGGGTGCTTGGTTTAGTGGTGGGGTCTGTTATGGGATGTGGGTGGCTGTTGAGTTTGGGGGCCTCTTTTATCTCTCTGGTACTATTCTTGGTATATTTAGGGGGGATATTAGTGGTTTTTGTGTACTCTGTGTCTTTGGCGGCTGATCCTTTTCCGGAGACTTGGGGGGATTGGCGGGTTTTAGGGTTTGGTGCTGGTTTAGTCTTAGTGGTGTTTGGGGGATTAATAGTGGCAGGGTCGGTGGGTGTTATGGTGGGAGGCGTGGGTACTGTGGATTGTGGGGGTATGGTCTCTGTTCGTACAGATTTTAGTGGGGTAGCAGTGCTTTATTCTTGAGGGGGAGGAATGCTCTTGGTTGCGGGTTGAGGGTTGTTGTTGACTTTGTTTGTGGTGTTAGAGCTTGTACGGGGAGTATCTCGGGGGGCAATTCGAGCGGTGTAGGTGGTTGGTGTCAGAAAATAGTTTAGTGAAGAATACCAGCTTTGGGAGTTGGAGGCAAAGGTTTGAGTCCTTTTTTTCTGATGGGGTTGTTTTTCATGTTGCTGTCCGTACTCTAAGAAGGGGTGCAGCCTTCAGTCTTTGGTTTACAAGACCAATGTTTTGTATAAACTATTAGAGTATTATTGATAGAGAATTTTGTTTTCTAGGGCCCCGATAATGGGGAATAGGATTAGTAGGGTGAGGAAGTAGGTGAAAGAGGCTGTTTGGCCGATGACAATGAAAGGTTGTTCGACTGGCTGGCTGCCCACTCATGTCAGGATGAGGAGGTTAGCCACGAGGAATCAGAATAGTAGTTGGGATAAGGGTCGGAATGTTATTGAGCGTTGTTTTGATTTATGGAGGAGGGGAATTAGGAATAGGATTAGTACGGAGGCAGCTAGTGCCAGTACGCCACCTAGTTTGTTAGGGATGGAGCGAAGGATAGCGTATGCAAATAGGAAGTATCACTCTGGTTTGATATGTGGGGGTGTGGTTAGGGGGTTTGCTGGTGTGAAGTTTTCTGGGTCTCCTAAAAGATTGGGTGAGAAGAAGGCCAGAGTGAGTAGGGGGATGAATATGAGTGTAAATCCTAGGATGTCTTTTGTGGAAAAGTAAGGGTGGAAGGGGATTTTATCGCAGTGTGATACAATTCCTAGGGGATTGTTTGATCCGGATTCATGGAGGAAGGTGAGGTGGATGAGAGTGATACCGGCGATTAGAAATGGGAGGAGAAAGTGTAGGGCAAAGAATCGTGTGAGTGTCGGGTTGTCTACTGAAAAGCCGCCTCAGGCTCATTCTACTAGTGTTTGTCCGATGTATGGGATTGCTGAGAATAGGTTTGTGATGACTGTGGCGCCTCAGAATGATATTTGTCCTCATGGTAGGACATAGCCTACGAAGGCAGTTGCTATGAGCGTCAGTAGGAGAATGACGCCGGTGTTTCAGGTCTCTTTGTACAGGTATGAGCCATAGTAGATTCCTCGGCCGATGTGTAGGTAGATGCAAATGAAGAAGAATGATGCTCCGTTTGCATGGAGGTTGCGGATTAGTCATCCATACTGCACATTTCGGCAGGTGTGGGCCACTGATGAGAAGGCTAAGGAAGTGTCAGCTGTATAGTGTATGGCTAGTAATAGTCCTGTTAGGATTTGGATGATTAGGCAGATTCCTAGGAGGGATCCGAAGTTTCATCAGGCTGAGATGTTTGATGGGGAGGGGAGGTCGATTAGGGAGCTGTTGATAATTTTAAGTAAGGGGTGGGATTTTCGAATGTTAGGGGCCATTGTTTGATATTCTTTGGATTGATATAAGTAGAATGATGATGGATAGGGCAAATGATCCTAGGTAGGTTTTGATTATTCCGGTGTGTAGTGAGGTAGAGGCTTTGGTTGCTATGAGTTGTAGGTCGGCTAATCCTTCTGGTCCTATTTTTTTATACCAGGAGAGGTCAATAAGGTGGGAAGCGATTTTCTGCCCGGTGTTAAGTAGTTTTATTGAGCTGAGTCGGTGTACTAGGGGGTTGAAGTAGCCTAGTGAAGCGGAGAAGTTGGAGAGGGGGTTTTGTTTGGGGGGAAGTAGGTTGCGAGTTATGTTGGATAGCTCTAATGCAAGTAGGAGGCCTATAATAGTGACTAGGATGGCAGCTATTTTTGTGACTGTAGGCATGGTTATGGGAGAGGTTTTGGTTGGGAGGATGTTAGATGTGATGAGAAGGCCAGCTGTGATGCTACCTAGTGCGAGGCGGATGATAGGATTAGTAATGGTTTGGGTGTTTTCGTTGATTGGGGATATTGGGGGGATTCGGCTGAATCCTGCTTGGACTATTAGGGTTATTCGGAGGCTGTAAGTGGCAGTGAAGGAGGTGGCTAGGAGGGTCAATAGGAGGGCTCAGGTGTTTAGGTAGGAGTTGTTGAGGTTTTCGATGATAAGGTCTTTGGAGTAGAATCCTGCTAGGAAGGGGGTCCCTATTAGGGCAAGGTTACCGATGGTTAGGCAGGAGGTTGTTGTGGGGAGGATATTTTGTAATCCCCCTATTTTCCGAATGTCCTGTTCGCCAGCTAGGTTGTGGATGATCGATCCGGAGCATAAAAATAGTATGGCTTTGAAGAATGCATGGGTTGAAATATGTAAGAAGGCTAATTGTGGGAGGTTAAGGCCAATAGTAACTATTATTAGTCCTAGTTGGCTTGATGTAGAGAAGGCAATGATTTTTTTAATGTCATTCTGTGTTAGTGCGCATGTGGCGGCAAATAGGGTAGACAGTGCGCCTAGGCATAGGCAAATGGTGAGGGCTGTTTGATTGTTAGTTAGCATTGGGTGAGTGCGGATGAGTAGGAAGATTCCTGCTACCACTATGGTGCTTGAGTGGAGTAGGGCTGAGACAGGGGTGGGGCCCTCTATTGCTGCTGGAAGTCACGGGTGCAGTCCGAATTGGGCTGACTTTCCTGTGGCAGCTAGAATGAGACCTAGGAGGGGTAGTATGGGAATTTGGCCTTCATACGAGGGTTGTTGAATTTCCCACGTGTTTAAGGTGGAGGCGAGCCAGGCCATGCTGATGATGAGGCCTACATCTCCGATTCGGTTGTAGATAACGGCCTGGAGGGCAGCTGTGTTGGCGTCTGCTCGTCCATGTCATCAGCCAATGAGCAGGAATGATATAATGCCTACTCCTTCTCATCCGATGAAGAGTACGAATATGTTGTTTGCGGTTGTTAGGATTAGTATGGCGATTAGGAATAATAGGAGGTAAGTGAAGAATTTGGTAATATGGGGCTCTTGGGCTATGTATCAGGTTGCAAATTGGAGGATAGACCAGGTTACGAATAGGGCGATTGGGAGGAATATTATAGAGTATTGATCTATTTTAAAGCTAATGGGGATTTTAAAGTTGGTTGAGAAGTTTCAGTACCAGTGGGAGGTGATTGTCTCTGTTCCAGAGTAGATGAAGGAGGATATTGGGATGAGACTAATAAAGAAGGCTATCTTTACGGCAGATGTGATGGTTGAGGGTGTGTTTTGAAGTTTGGGGGAGATAAGAGGGAGTATGGTAGGTAGTAGGAGGGCTGTTAGTGTGAGGATGATAGAGGTGTTTAAGAGTAATGGGATTTCCATTGCTTTTACTTGGAGTTGCACCAAGATAGCTGGTTCCTAAGACCAGTGGATGGGACTGTTATCCTTTAAAAGCAAGGGGGCTGAGGGTTTAGGCTCAGATGCAAGAATTAGCAGTTCTTGTTGGTTTAACCACCCCTTGGCAGATAAGAAGATTTTAACTTCTATTTTTAGAATCACAGTCTAATGTTTGGGTTAAAACTATATTTGCATTAGAGGGACCCAGAGATGAGTTCTGGTTTTAGTATGAGGAGGATTATGGGGAGAATGTGGAGGGCTATTAGGAGATGTTCTCGTGTGGTTGAGTTGGGGACTGAGTTGATGTGGGTTGGGAGTGCTCCTCGTTGAGTTGTCAGAAGTATGAAGAGGGTATATAAGGCTGTTAATAGTGTTGCAAGTCCGGTTAATATAATTGTTAGGGGGGATCATTTGAAGAGCGCAACTATGATTGTTAGTTCTGCTATCAGGTTAGTTGTTGGTGGGAGTGCTATGTTTGTCAGGCTAGCTAGTAGTCATCATGTGCCTATCAGAGGTAGTAAGGGTTGCAGACCTCGGGCTAGCAGGAGAATTCGGCTGTGTGTGCGCTCGTAGTTTGTATTAGCTAGGCAGAATAATATAGAAGAGGTTAGGCCGTGGGAGATTATAAGGATTATGGCCCCTGAGAATGATCAGTCAGTCTGGATTATGCCTGCAGCAATGACTAGGCCTATGTGGCTGACTGATGAGTATGCAATTAGTGATTTTAGGTCAGTTTGACGTAAACAGATTGAACTAGTTATTAGTGCACCTCATAGGGCGAGGGCGAGGAATGGGTAACACAGGTAGTTCATGAGGGGGCCTATTAGTAGGGTTACTCGTATGATGCCGTAGCCTCCTAGTTTTAGTAGGAGGGCAGCTAGAAGTATTGAGCCTGCGATGGGGGCTTCTACGTGGGCTTTGGGTAGTCATAGGTGAAGTCCATATAGGGGGGCTTTTACTATAAATGTTATTAGGAGGGCTAGTCCTGATATGACTCCCGTTCATGAGAATGTCAGTGGGGGGTGTATGAGCTCTAGGGTGGGAAGATGCAGTGTGCCGGTTTGTGTGTGCAGTTGGAGTAGGGTGATTAAGAGAGGCAGGGAGCTAATGAGGGTGTAGAATAATAGATAAATGCCTGCGCTGAGTCGTTCTGGTTGGCTCCCTCATCGGGTGATTAGGATTAGTGTTGGAATTAGGGTTGCCTCAAATGAGATGTAGAATAGTGTTAGTTCTGTAGATGAGAATGCTAGGATAATGAAGGGTTGGATTGTGACTAGGGTTGTAATAAAGATTCGTTTTCGTACAAGAGGTTCTTGTTGGAGGTGATTTTGGCTTGCTAAGAGTATAAGAGGGAGTAATCAGCAAGATAGGACTAGTAATGGGGCTGAGATTTGGTCGATGCCCGTTCATTGGGTGAGGTTTTTATAGGGGAAGTATGTTGGGTGGAGTCATTGCAGGCTGATAGTGGCAATTAGGAGGCTGTGGGTGGTTGTATTAGTTCAGATGAGGTTTTGTGGGGATAGGAGGGCTGTGGGTAGGAGTATGATTGTGGGGATAATGATTTTTAGCATTGTAGGAGACTTAGGTTGTGTAGATGGTCTGAACCGTGAGTTCGGGTGGATGCTACTAGTATGGCCAGTCCTGTGCCTGCTTCGCATGCGGAGAATGTTAATATGAGTAGTGGGATTAGGGTAAATGAGGGGGTTTGGGTTTGGATTGGTCAGACTGAGAGTGCGATGTATATGGAGAGTATTATGCTCTCTAAGCATAGTAGGGCGGAGATAAAGTGGGTTCGGTGGAAGGCTAGGCCTAGGGCGCTTAAGGTGAAGGCTGAGTAGAAGCTTAGATGTAGGGCGGACATAAGAAAGTTATAGCATTTTCTATAATCTGCTGAGCCGAAATCAGCTATCTTGTTTAGACTAACTTTCTGTTATTCTGCTCATTCTAGGCCTCCTTGTATTCACTCGTAAGCTAAGCCTAGTGTAAGGAGGAGGAGGATTGTGGAAGTTCATAGTAGGGTGAGTAGGGGTTGTGGTAGTTGAATTGCTCAAGGGAGGGGGAGTAGGAGGGCAATTTCTAGGTCGAATAGCAGGAATAGGATGGCTACTGAGGAAGAATCGGATTGAGAATGGGAGTCGAGCAGATCCTAGGGGGTCGAAGCCGCATTCGTATGGGGATAGCTTTTCTGTGTCTGGGTTTATTTGGGCTAGTCAGAAATTGATGGTGGTTAAGATGGTGCATAGTGTGAAGGAGAGTAGAAGTATAAATGTGACTATGTTTATTGCTCTTCTCTGGGGTTGTACCAGATTTTAGAGATTGGAAGTCAATTGTAATTAGTATACTAGAAGAGCAAGATCCTCATCAGTAGATGGTTATATAGAGGAATAATCAGATGACGTCTACGAAGTGTCAATATCAGGCTGCTGCTTCGAAGCCAAAGTGGTGGTTAGACGTAAAGTGGAATTTGATTAGTCGTAGAAGGCAGATGGTGAGGAAGGATGATCCGATGATTACGTGTAGTCCGTGGAATCCTGTAGCTACAAAGAATGTAGAACCATAGACTCCGTCAGCGATTGAGAAGGAGGCCTCATGGTACTCTATAGCTTGGAGGGCGGTAAAGTAGAATCCGAGGAGGATTGTCAGGAATAGGGCTTGGATTGCCTGTTTTCGGTTGCCTTCTGTGATGCTGTGGTGGGCTCATGTTACAGTAACCCCTGAAGCTAGGAGGATTGCTGTGTTGAGTAGCGGGACTTCTAGGGGGTTGAGGGGTTTAATTCCTGTTGGGGGTCATAGCCCACCTAGTTCGGGGGTGGGTGCTAGGCTTGAGTGGAAGAAGGCTCAGAAGAAGCCTAAAAAGAAGAATGCTTCTGATGTAATGAAAAGGATTATTCCATATCGTAGTCCTTTTTGGACTGTAGGGGTGTGGTGTCCTTGGAAAGTGCTTTCTCGTACAATATCGCGTCATCATTGTAGTATGACTAATAGCATTGAGAGTAGGCCGAGTGCTAGTAGGTAAGCGGAGTTGTAGTGGAACCATATGATCAGTCCTGAGGTTGTAAGTAGGGCGGCAGCAGCGCCGAAGATGGGCCATGGGCTTGGATCTACTATGTGGTAAGAATGTGCTTGGTGTGCCATTAGATGTTTTCTTGTAAATATAAGCTTAGGAGAAGTACGAAGACGTAGGCTTGGATTATGGCTACTGCCAGCTCTAGGATTGTTAGCAGGAGTAGGACAAGTATTGTTAGGATTGAGATAGTAGGTATAATGGAGAGGAGGGCTATGGTTGCGGTAGAGATAAGTTGGATTAAGAGGTGACCGGCTGTTAGGTTTGCTGTGAGACGGACTCCTAGGGCTAGTGGTCGGATGAGTAGACTTGTTGTTTCAATGAGGATTAAAGCTGGAATTAGGGGTGTAGGAGTGCCCTCGGGTAGGATATGGGCTAGGGAAGTGGATGGTTGGTTTCGTAGTCCTGTGAGAAGGGTTGCTAGTCAAAGGGGGAAGGCTAGCGCTATGTTTATGGATAGCTGGGTGGTGGGAGTGAACGTATATGGGAGGAGTCCTAGTAGGTTAATTAGCAGGAGGAAGGTTATTAGCGATGAGAGAATGAGGGCTCAGTTGTGCCCTGCTTTGTTTAGTGGTATTATGAGTTGTTTGGTAATAAGTTGGAAGAACCATAATTGGAGGGTTGAAAGTCGGTTAGTGATTCAGCGGCTATTAGGGGATGGTAGGAGAAGGGCGGGGAATAGCGTGGAGAGTAGGATGAGGGGGACACCTAGAAGTTGAGGACTGGAGAATTGGTCGAAGAGAGTTAGGTTCATGGTCAGGTTCATGTAGGGGGGATGGGGGCTATTTTGGTCTTGTTAGATGGGGGGTTTGTGTGAGTAAAAGAAAGGAATTTAGGTTGGATGAGAAGTAGGAGGATGAATCATACTATAAGTAAGATGGAGAATCATGGGTACGGATTTAGTTGAGGCATATCATTAAGGAGGACGGGTGTGCCTCTGTCTCTAGCTTAAAAGGCTAGTGCTGTTCCATAGCTTCTTAATGATGAGGAGGAGAGTAGTGATGATCAGTTCTCAAAATGTGTGAGTGGGGTTGATTCTACTACGATAGGTATGTAGCTGTGATTTGCCCCGCAGATTTCTGAGCATTGACCGTAGAAAATTCCTGGGCGGGTAGTGATAAATGAGGTTTGGTTTAGTCGTCCTGGGATTGCATCAGTTTTTACCCCTAAGGTGGGAACTGCTCATGAGTGGAGAACATCTCCGGCGGTGATAATAACTCGAATGGGGGACTCTATTGGAATGATAACTCGATGATCTACTTCTAGTAGTCGGAAATAGCCTGATGGTAGTTCTGAAGTTGGGATTATGTACGAGTCGAAGGTAAGGTCCTTGAAGTCTGTGTATTCGTAGGTCCAATATCATTGATGACCGATAGCTTTTAGGGTTAAGTCTGGTTCGTCGATCTCGTCTATTATATAGAGAATTTGCAGAGATGGCAAGGCAAGTAAGATGAGAACGATAGCAGGCAGGATGGTTCAGATTAGTTCGACTTCTTGTGCATCTACTGTATTAGAGGAGAGTTTTTCTACTAGTATGTGGGCAAGAAGGTAGAGGACTAGGCTGCAGATTGCTAGCGCAACTATGAGGGCATGGTCGTGGAATTCGACTAGTTCTTCTATAATGGGGGATGATGCGTCTTGAAATCCGAATTGGGAGGGGTTGGCCACATGAGATGTACAGGGTTTTAACCTGTGATTTAGTCTTGACAAGGCTATGTAATAGGTTTACTAACTTCTCATAAGAAAGAAGCATAGATGGTTAGTGCAGTTGGCTTGAAACCAGCGTGTGGAGGTTCGATTCCTTCCTTTCTTGAACTTGAACGTATGCTGGTTCTTCGAAAGTGTGGTGTGGAGGTGGGCAGCCATGGATTCACTCGATGTTGGTGGGGGTTAGTTCGGGTTGTATTACTTTTCGTTTTGAGGAGAATGCCTCTCAGATAATAAATATAAGTATGATTACGGCTGTTATGGAGATTAGGGAGCCGATAGAGGATATTGTATTTCATAGGGTGTAGGCATCTGGATAATCTGAGTATCGCCGTGGTATACCAGCAAGACCTAGGAAATGTTGGGGGAAGAAGGTTAGGTTGACTCCTGTAAATATTACCCCAAAGTGGGCTTTTGCTCAGGTTGGGTGAAGGGTGTATCCAGTAAATAGGGGGAATCAGTGTGTAAAGCCCGCTAGAATGGCAAATACGGCACCTATAGAGAGAACGTAGTGGAAGTGGGCTACTACATAGTATGTGTCATGTAGGGCGATATCTAGTGAGGAGTTTGCTAGTACAATGCCAGTTAGACCTCCGATTGTGAAGAGGAAGATAAAGCCTAGGGCCCATAGGATAGGGGGGTCTCATTTAATTGTTCCTCCGTGCAGAGTTGCTAGTCAGCTAAATACTTTAATGCCGGTTGGAATAGCGATGATTATGGTGGCTGATGTGAAGTAAGCGCGGGTGTCTACATCTATTCCGACAGTAAATATGTGGTGGGCCCATACAATGAACCCCAGGAATCCGATTGATAGTATAGCTCAGACTATTCCTATGTAGCCAAATGGTTCTTTTTTGCCAGCATAGTAGGCTACTACATGTGAGATTATTCCGAAGCCAGGAAGAATGAGAATGTAGACTTCAGGGTGTCCAAAGAATCAGAAGAGGTGTTGGTATAGAATAGGGTCCCCTCCTCCAGCAGGGTCGAAGAATGTGGTGTTTAGGTTCCGGTCTGTGAGCAGTATAGTGATACCGGCAGCAAGTACTGGGAGGGATAGTAGTAGGAGGATGGCAGTGATTAGTACGGATCATACAAATAATGGAGTTTGGTATTGTGAGAGGGCTGGAGGTTTTATGTTAATTGCTGTGGTAATAAAGTTGATAGCTCCTAGGATGGAGGATACACCGGCCAGGTGGAGTGAGAAGATAGTAAGGTCCACGGAGGCACCCGCATGAGCCAGGTTTCCGGCTAGTGGGGGGTAGACTGTTCATCCTGTTCCTGCTCCAGCTTCAATAGTGGAGGATGCTAGTAGTAGGAGGAAGGAAGGGGGTAGGAGTCAGAAGCTTATGTTGTTTATTCGTGGAAATGCTATATCGGGGGCTCCAATTATGAGGGGCACAAGTCAGTTTCCGAATCCTCCAATTATTACGGGCATTACTATGAAGAAGATTATCACGAAAGCGTGGGCGGTGACAATGACATTGTAGATTTGGTCATCACCTAGCAGGGTCCCTGGTTGGCCGAGCTCAGCCCGGATGAGTAGGCTGAGGGCTGTGCCTACTATGCCTGCTCATGCGCCGAAGATAAGGTATAGTGTGCCAATGTCCTTATGGTTGGTTGAAAAGAGTCATCGGGTAATAAATGTCACAGGTAAGATGGCTGAATGAGTTAAGCGTTAGGCTGTAGACCTTTTTACAGGGGTTTAATTCCCCTTCTTATCGACCCTGTAGTGAAATTCATGTTGAGTTGCAAGCTCATTGATGTACATTGAAAATGTGCCGGGGTCTAGTAGACAGGAGCCTGTTGGATAAGGCATTTAGCTGTTAACTAGAATATTATGGGATCGAGGCCCATCTGTCTAGGAAGGCCTTAGCTTAATTAAAGTGCCTGATTTGCATTCAGGAGATACAGGTTAGTGTCCTGTTGGTCTTAGCAGAAACTAAGAGACTTTAACTCTTATTTAAGGCTTTGAAGGCCTTTGGTTTGGGGGTTAGTTATCCTAAGTTTCTAAAGGGTGGTAAGGATTATGGGTGAGAGGGGGAGAAGGATAGTGGAGAGTGAGGTAAGGATGGCAGTCATGGTTTTGGGGGATTTGTTAGTGTGTCATTGTTTTATGTGGTTAGCGGAGTTTGGTGGTAGAGTGATTGTTGCATAGTATGCGAGTCGTAGGTAGAAGAATAGGCCTAAGAGCGATAGTATTGAGATGACTAGGGCTGTGGTTGTCATTTCTTGTTTGGTTAGTTCTTGAATGATAAATCATTTTGGTATGAACCCTGTTAGTGGGGGTAAGCCAGCTAGGGAGAGGAGGGTTAATATTAGGGTAGTGTTTAGAGCAGGGGTTTTTGTTCAGGAAGTTATTATTGTGGATAGCTTTAGGGTTTTGGTTGCATTGAGGGATAGGAATACTGTTGTTGTTATTAGGGTATAAAGGTAGAAGGTTATTATGGTTAGTTTGGGGTTATAGATGATGATTATGGCCATTCATCCTAGGTGAGAGATGGATGAGAAGGCTAAGATTTTACGGGTTTGTGTCTGGTTTAGTCCTATTCAGCCTCCTAGTGCAGTTGAGGTTAGGGCTAGGATTGTAAGTACTGTAGGGTTGAGGGATGGGGATACTATAAAGAGAATGGTTAATGGGGGAAATTTTATTACTGTGGAGAGTAGGAGGGCTGTGGTTAGGGATGTACCTTGAAGGACTTCTGGGAATCAGAAGTGGAATGGCGCTAGGCCCAGTTTTATGGCGATTGCTGTTGTTAGTAGTAAGCAGGATGTTGGGTTGGTTAGTTGTGTAATGTCTCATTGGCCTGTGGCTCATGCATTGGATATGCTAGAGAATAGGACTAGAGCTGAGGCTGAGGCTTGGACAAGAAAGTATTTAATTGAGGCTTCTACGGCTCGGGGGTGATGGGATTTAGAGATGAGTGGGATGATTGCTAGGGTGTTGATTTCTAGGCCGATTCAAGCTATAATTCAATGGCTGCTTGAGATTGTGATTGTTGAGCCCAAGAGGAGACTTAAGAGGGAGATTAGCTTGGCATGCGGGTTCATTAGTAAGGGAAGGGGTTGAACCATCATTTTCGGGGTATGGGCCCGATAGCTTTGTTAGCTGACCTTACTAGAAAATAATATAGAGGAAGTATGAAGGGTTTTGATCTCTTTTGTGTAGGTTCGATTCCTACTTTTCTAAGGGCTGTTAGGAAATGAGAGGACTGGTAAACCTCTATGTTCACTTTATCATAGTGATCCTTTAGTTCAGGCACATTTCCTTTAATAGGGAGGAAGGCCTGCGTAGGAAATTGGTAGGCTTGTATGTCATAAGCATAGCGCCAGCGTAAGGGGTAGGAAGTTTTTTCAGAGGAGGTGTATTAGTTGGTCATAGCGGAATCGTGGGTATGAGGCTCGTACTCATAGGAATCCTGAGGATAGTAGTAAGGTTTTTGTGGCTAGGACTATTGGGAGCAGTTCGGGTGGAAGGTTAAGTGAGCTAGGGTTGATGAATAGGATGGTGGTTAATATGTTTATTAGTATGATATTAGCGTATTCGGCTAGGAAAAATAGGGCGAATGGACCGGCAGCATATTCTACGTTAAACCCTGAGACTAGTTCTGATTCACCCTCTGTTAGGTCGAATGGTGCTCGGTTTGTTTCTGCGAGTGTTGAAATGTATCATATCATTGCTAGGGGTCAGGAGGAGAAGATTAGGTAGAGAGGTTCTTGGGTGGTAGCAAGTGTACTAAGGGTGTAGTTGCCGCTTAGTATGATGACGGATAGCAGAGTGATTGCTAGTGTGACTTCGTACGAGATAGTCTGTGCGACTGCTCGTAGGGCCCCGATTAGTGCATATTTTGAGTTTGAGGCCCATCCGGATCAGAGGATGGAGTATACTGCTAGGCTTGACATGGATAGGAGGAAGAGTAGTCCTAGGTTTAAATCTGTGAGTGAGAATGGAAGAGGTATTGGAATTCAGATGGTGATAGCCAGTAGCAGGGCTAGGATGGGGGTTATGATGAATAGCAGGGGGGAGGAGGTTGTAGGGCGAATAGGCTCTTTGATGAAGAGTTTTACTCCGTCTGCGACAGGTTGAAGTAAGCCGAATGGACCAACGATGTTTGGTCCCTTTCGGGCTTGTATGTAACTTAGGACTTTTCGTTCAACTAGTGTAAGGAAAGCCACTGCAACTAAGATGGGTACAGCGTATGATAGGGATATAATGAGGTGATTTATGATTGTGAGTTGCATTATTATGGTCGAGCTAGTGAGAGGATTTGAACCTCTGGGTAAAGGACTTAAGCCTTTTGCATTTGCCAAGCTCTGCCACGCTAGCTATCCTTTTCTAGGATGTAATGAGGGTTGGGTGTTTTCTTATTAGTTAAGTTGGTTTCACTAATTAGAGAGGAGGCATGCTGTTTAGTATTGGCCTCACTTTTCCGGTCCTTTCGTACTGGGAAGAGTACGGCATAGATAGAAACCGACCTGGATTACTCCGGTCTGAACTCAGATCACGTAGGACTGTTAATCGTTGAACAAACGAACCCTTAATAGCGGCTGCACCATTAGGATGTCCTGATCCAACATCGAGGTCGTAAACCTCCTTGTCGATATGGGCTCTTGAAGGAGATTGCGCTGTTATCCCTGGGGTAGCTTGGTTCATTAATCAATTATATTGGGTCTGGTTCCTATTAGTACTTTGAGGGGTGGGTTCTTAGTTAAGATAGGTAGTCTTGTTTTTGGAGGATTTTTTTTTCTCCAAGGTCGCCCCAACCGAAAAATGAGGACCAGTTGTGCAGGTATTGTGGGCCTGGATAGGTTGGTAGTTTGGGTGCATTGGTCCTTGATTTTTAAGTTCCACAGGGTCTTCTCGTCTTATGTTAGTATCCCTGCTTTTGCACAGGGAGATCAATTTCATTGATTATCTGCAAGAGACAGTTAGGACCTCGTTTAGCCTTTCATACAAGTCTCGATTTATGGGACAATTGATTGCGCTACCTTTGCACGGTTAGGATACCGCGGCCGTTAAACTCTAGTCACTGGGCAGGCATCACCTTCAATACTTGTTGGTTGCTGAAGGCTATGTTTTTGGTAAACAGTCGGGCCCTTGGTTTGCCTAGTTCCTTTTGCAGATTTTAATCTTTCTAGCATGGCGCTCCTGTGTCGGGTTAACAGAGTGGATTAAAATATTTGTTCTTGTGGGGTGGTGGTATTAGTCAATCTGTTAATAATGTGTGATGTAAGCTTGCGCTTGGGAGAAGGGGCTTCATAATTACTCATTTTAGCATTGATTCTCCTATGGTCATAGGTTAGTCTGTTAGTGGGGAGGGGGTCGTGGTGTTTTTGGATTTTTGTAGTTGGAGAGCTTTGACGCATTCTTTACTGGTGGCTGCTTGAGGGCCTACGTGTGGTGTTGGGGGTGAAGGTTACCCTCTGGTTGAGATTGTGTTCTTGTTTAAAGGAGCTGTACCTCCTTTAAATTGCTCCTAACTTCTCTCGTATGGGTTTTGGGTAGTTAGGGTATCTGGGGGAAAGTTAGGGATGAACTTAGGTTCGTTTCACAGACAACCAGCTATCACCCAGCTCGGTTGGCTTTTCACCTCTACTAGCAAGTCTTCCCACTCTTTTGCCACAGAGACGGGTTTGCTCAGGGTAGCTGCTTGCAAGTAGCTCGCTTGGGTTTCGGGATGGCAAGCTTAAGTTCGCTTTGCTTGGGTGTTCTGGCTAAATCATTATGCAAAAGGTACAAGGGCTAGTCTTTGCTGTTTTTTGCTTAGGTTTTCATTGTTATTTCAGCTTTCCCTTACGGTACAAGTCTCTATTGCGTTAAGTGACTTTTCTATCGCCTATACTGGGTGTAAAGAATGTTTTGTTTTGGCATGTTTAGTGGATTTTGTTCGATGTGTTGTAATGTGAGTGATTAAGCTAGAGTAAGCATCAGGGCGGTCTTGTGTTTGGAAGACATCTCTCAGGTGTAAGCTGAGTGCTTTGGGATTTTATAGCTACGCCCTGAATATGCTAAGTACACCTTCCGGTACACTTACCTTGTTACGACTTACCTCATCTTCAGCTGAGAGAGGATTATTATTTATTGGGAGTGTGGCTTGTGAGGAGGGTGACGGGCGGTATGTACGTGCCCCAGGGCCAGGCTTAAAGTAGGCGTTCTTGTCCTATTTTACTGCTAAATCCGCCTTCTGAGGAGGGTTTCACCTTCTCTTTCGTAGGTGTTCTATGTTAGAAAATGTAGCCCATTTCTTCCATCTCATATGCTATACCTTGACCTGTCTTGTTAGCGAGATAGCTGTTGTGCTCGCTATTGTTCTTTCATTAGGCGGGCTGGGGACGGCGGTATGTAGGCTGCATGGGCAAGAGATGGTCGGGTGTATCGTGGATTATCGATTATAGAACAGGCTCCTCTAGGTGGGTTTGGGGCACCGCCAAGTCCTTAGAGTTTTAAGCGTTTGTGCTCGTAGTTCTCAGGCGGATACTTGTGTAGGGTAAGTATCTAGATTTAGGGCCAAGCATAGTGGGGTATCTAATCCCAGTTTGTGCCTTAGCTTTCGTGGGTTGAAATTGGTCGTGGGTGCTAAGATCATATTTATGAAGGTTTTAGGGGCATCTTGAGCTTATGACGGCTTAGTTGTATTTTGGTCTTAGTTTAGTTGGATAACATATTACCACGCTTTACGCCGATTACTGTTAGTTTGGGCCTCTTGTATGACCGCGGTGGCTGGCACAAGATTTACCGGCCCTGTGAGGTCGCTATAACTAAGTCAAGTTTTCACTTATTGCTTAATGTTAATTACTGCTGAGTACCCGTGGGGGTGTGGCTGAGCAAGGTGTTTTGGGCTACGGTGTGTGCGCCTGATACCTGCTCCTTCTATCCGAGTGGGATGTTTTAGGGCATTTACACTGGGGCGCGGATACTTGCATGTATATGTTTAGCGAGAACTAACGGTAAGGTTAGGACTAAGTCTTTTTGTCCTTGGGTAGGAGGGCTACCGTCTTGGCATCTTCAGTGCCATGCTTTGTGTTTAAGCTACTAGGACGGTTTAGGGTTGTTGATTGGTAAATGGTAGAGTTTATAGGTGTGGTGATTGCGTGTGTATAGTGGGGGTATGTGTATTAATGAGATTTCAGTATTGGGCGGGGAGGTGGGAAGGAGAATTATTAATGTAACTTCAGCGTTGATTATGGTGTAAGTATATATACAGGCGAAAAAAAAAGGGAAAAAAGAGAGTTTTTATGGAATCTCAGTGGTGTTGCCAGGGTGAAAAAGGGGAAATTAAATTTGCCAAAAAAAAAAAAAATTATTTTTTGGAAAAATTTTTCAATGAAATTTTGGTGGTGGTTGCAAGGGGTGGTGACGGATAAAATGTGTCGGATCGATGATGGAAAGTGTTGGAATTATTGGTTGAAATTCTTCTAGTGTTGTTAAGAAAGTATGAGGTGGTATAGAATAGGGAAATTATGTCCTACAAGCATTCACTAAATAGCCCCATTTGGCGGGGTGGGTGGAGGTATCATAACCAAATGTATGACAATGTGCATCAGTGTCCGAATGATTCCCCATATACGCCAACCGTCTCATTAATCGGCCCTCGGGAGAGACGCAGCCCGAAGTCCATGGATGCCCAGACCTAAATTGTGAGCCTTCTGACTCGCGTAGTATGGGGGTACCCTGAAGGTTCCAGAGAAAAAAAAAGGGAGCTAGATGGACTGAAGAGGAGAACTCTCGGAGTAATGAAATAGAATGGTGCTTCTCTCCTACCAGATGTCTCTTAAAAAGAAACGTTAATGGACTAATCTGTTGATGACCTTGACTTAGGAGCCAGTGGTACCATGGCTGGCATGACATATGGACTTAGGGTTCCTGAAGCTAGCGCATACCGGGTCTGTTTATGCACGGGGTTGCTGGTTTCTCGTGAGGGGGGGAATCAAGAAATCCATCTGATACCAGGGATCATATCCCCGTGGAAGAGCATGGATGGGGGACTTAGAGGTTTAGACCTTAGAGCACTGCATAGGAATTTTGTATACGAGAAATAGGGATTAAGCGAGATTTGAACAGTACGGGTTAGAATTATGTCCGAGCTATAAATTTATGCTTCTAGTCAGTCTTCGCCAAGGGCCTTAGTACCTTACCCCGTTCTGTGTGCACTTTAGGTGTATAAGTGATAGAGTTATGGCTTTCGATCACCCTGAGATTGTGGATACTTTAGTGTTACGAGAGGGGAACAAGGGAAACGTGTCTGATTGCACTGAATGGTTGGATGGGTATGAGCCAATGCAGGGAATGTACTATAATACATTTAATGTCATGATGAATAATGTACTATAACAATCAATGTACAATAATACATAGTATGATTATAGTACGATTATAGTACGGGGGGGTAGGGGGGGGCTTCTTTAGTAGAGATGTCTCATTGATTCTTGGGGCTTCTCTTATTTTGTGGGGATATATTTGTTAGTTGGGGGTTGTCTAATTATCTTTTCTTCTTTCCCCCTCCTTCTCCCTCCCGATTAATTTATTTTGTGGGGATACGTTTAATTA